TTCATATTAAAAAGTCTTCTTTGTTTCTTTCAATTTAATCTAATTTTTTCTGGCTCGGCTATACTATCCAGCCGAGCCATTCTCCTTTATTTATTATGCTAAGAAGTAAAAAAAGCCAATAAAGATAAAAATATATATATAAAAATATATTCATCCAACAAAAGGAGAGAGAGGGATTCGAACCCTCGATAGTTATTTTTATGAACTATACCGGTTTTCAAGACCGGAGCCATCAACCACTCGGCCATCTCTCCGAAAGATAATTTCTATTTTATTTTTTTTTCGCCAAATAGAACATAGCCCTATGAGTTAATACGATCTCTATGTAGATGTAGAGAAAGATATAGGGTGGGACTTTCTTTATAGGTATATAAATCTGGCTATATAAATAAATGAGATACGCGATCCAGTATACCCATTTGTGAAGTCAAAAAGAACCTTTAACTTCATGTCCGAATAGAATAAAAGTGGTAAAAAGAAATTGGAACTAAGTCATCTCGAATCAACGGATTCATGATAAAATCCCTTTATTTATTAAAATTTTTTAGTGGGTTAAGAGGATTAAATGGTGTATATTCTTTTGTTAATAGCTTGGAGGATTAAAAAAATGACTATTGCTTTCCAATTGGCTGTTTTTGCATTAATTATTACTTCATCAATCTTACTGATTAGTGTACCCGTTGTATTTGCGTCTCCTGATGGTTGGTCGAGTAACAAAAATGTTGTATTTTCTGGTACATCTTTATGGATTGGATTAGTCTTCTTGGTGGGTATCCTTAATTCTCTTATCTCTTGAATTCATTCGTTGCAGAGCCAAAAATGAGATGACCCCTCCCATTCCATGAATTACACATTCAAATTGAATATAAGTCCATAAAATGCAAATAAAGAAAAAAATTAGAGGGGGGGTCGAACTTCTGAAACTTGAATGAAATATGAATAAAACATTAATAAATAGTTACTAAATATGAAATAGTAATAAATAACTAAATAAAAAAACTAATAAAAAATTGATATCTGATATCAATATAGAATATAATATATTATGTAATATAGAAGAATCATATATTCTTGAATATGGAATTCTATATTCAATATATATAATAAATATAATATTAATATAGAATAATAATATATATATTTTTATATATTAATAGAATTGTTAATTGAATTGCTTTGGTGGTAGAATTTTATAAAATGACCCCAAACCAAAGAGTATATCTCGTCTAGCTTTGAACAAATATTATCCATAAATTTCTTATCAAGAAGGCAAAAAAATGCGGATATAGTCGAATGGTAAAATTTCTCCTTGCCAAGGAGAAGACGCGGGTTCGATTCCCGCTATCCGCCCAAATATAAATGGATTCAAAAAGATAAAAGATTCGGTATAGTTGACCGGGAAATATAGTAATTTTTTCCTCGTGTCCCAAAAGACAAGTATTAATTAATGACTAGTTAATAGAATCAAACTTATATTTCTTGAAAAAAAATGTTGCGGAGACAGGATTTGAACCCGTGACCTCAAGGTTATGAGCCTTGCGAGCTACCAAACTGCTCTACCCCGCGATGAAACAAAAAAACTTGGACTAAACTCTAATAAACAAAGAAGAATTGAATGAGCCCCTATTCCATATCTGTACAAATAGAATAGCCTATTTAGACAGAATGGTAAAGGGGCCTCATCGATCATAGAAAAAATAGAAAAATTAAGGGATACTTAAATCCTTACCAGCTTGATCTTGTTGCCCCTGGCAACAAACATCCATGAACCATTTCCCGAAGGATGTGTCCAGATAGTCCAAAGTCTCGATAGTTAGCTCTCGGTCTTCCGGTCGAAAAGCAACGTCGATGAAGACGTGTAGGTGCACTATTACGCGGTGGGGATTGTAATTTTCCATGAATTTTCCATTTCTCACTTAGGGACGGAATGTTACTTATTTCCTTTTTTGAGGATCGACGAATCAAATGATATTTTTTTTCCAATTTTTGCCTCTTCTTCTCCCTATAAATCAAACTTTTCTTTGCCATAATGCTTCAGTTCCTCTTATTATCAATGATAATGATACAAATCGGATCCTAGATGTAGAAATAAATATAAGAGTGCCTACCTATATTTTTTTTATTAAAAAAAATATATTATTGCGGATAGAATACATAAATAATTAACCGAATTTGCCCGATGTGGAGGCAATCAAGAAAGCCGCATAAGTAAATATATAACCTACAGAAAAGTGAGCTAATCCAACCAATCTTGCTTGCACAATTGAAAGAGCTACTGGTTTATCTTTCCATCGAATCAAATTTGCCAAAGGTGTGCGTTCATGAGCCCATGCTAAAGTTTCAATCAATTCCTGCCAATAACCACGCCAGGAAATTAAGAACATAAATCCTGTAGCCCAAACAAGATGCCCAAATAAGAACATCCATGCCCAGACTGATAAACTATTCATACCAAACGGGTTATATCCATTGATAAGTTGTGAAGAGTTTAACCATAGAT